TCTAAAACTACTGCTTTTTTGTGCGATCGTCAATTGTACACCAAAGGTGTATTTAGAGTAGACCAAATCAGTATAGTTATCCTTCCTCTAGCGCAGCAACGCAGTATCAATAAGTACCGAAAGGAAATGCTATATCTTCCTTGTCTATGTATAAATGTACGTTTCCTTAGAATTTAGAATATAGAATTTAGAATATAAGATCTAAGTAAGGTTTACATTAGCGGCTTCATCATAGTAATAGAAAGTAAAGATCTTGAATGGTATGTTATGTAAAATCTATAAATCCCCTTCGTGGTTCATATTTTTTTATAGATCATGGTACAATTTTATCTTTCCAAATCTAATGGGCAATGAACCAATCTATTATATTACTGTACAGAATTCAATGAGTTCAAATTAAAAAAGTAAAAGGGAATATCAAGCCCTTAGATCTATTGAAAAAAAAAAATGAGAAAAATGTAGGTTATTTTCGAATTAAATTCTTTTATTTTATTCTATTTCTATTAAAAAATTACTTAAACTTAAATAGTTTTGGAATATTGCACAAGGAATCTGTTGATTCGGAATCACAGGATCGGTCAATGGCACAGTTGATGAATCCCTTTTTCCGCCTATATTACCTATATCTATCTTTTTTTTAGTGTCCATCTATAATGACTGATGAATCAAGAATTTTCAATTGGAACTAGACTAATTCTTTCAATAAGTTTTTCTTACCATTGTATATGGATTGAGACTTAGGTAAATGTTTTATTCACATATGTAGTAAAAGAACATATCTAATTTAGCTCTTTCATGCTTATTCTAACTAGTTATTTCGGTTTTTTAGTGGCTGCTTCAACTATAACTGCAGCTCTATTTATTGGTTTGAACAAGATACGACTTATCTGAAATGAATGAAATTAAATAAACAATTAAAAAAAAAAAAAAAAAAAAAAGCCTCCTTGAATATTCATATTTCATTTCCGGTATTCTATGGTTCCTTTCCTTTCCGCGTCAATTGCCAATTCCTGGTCATTGAGATTCACGGATAATTCAGATTAATATTTAGGGATAGATCTTACCTCTCTTTTTATTCCCTAAAACAAATAGAAATGATTGAAGTTTTCCTATTTGGAATCGTCTTAGGTCTAATTCCTATTACTTTAACAGGATTATTTGTAACTGCATATTTACAATACAGACGCGGTGATCAGTTGGACCTTTGATTGAATAACTTTTCTTTTTTTAATTTGACCTCCTCCTTGTAGGAGGTCAAATTAAAGTTGCAATTAAACTTTGTTTTAGTTTTGTGAAGTTATTTCATTGTAATTTGACATAACATAAACGGAATCACGCTCTGTAGGATTTGAACCTACGACATCGGGTTTTGGAGACCCGCGTTCTACCGAACTGAACTAAGAGCGTTTTCTTATATCCCATAAGATTAGATTCGATTGTAAAGAAAATATTTTTTGACCCCTTGGGGGGTCTTTTGTACATATAGTATGCAAAAATTATGTCCAATTTTCCCCGATCTTACTCAAAGAATCTCTTGTAACTGTCCATAGGAGAAAGAATAGTAGGGATGACAGGATTTGAACCCGCGACATTTTGTACCCAAAACAAACGCGCTACCAAGCTGCGCTACATCCCTTTTTAAAATTGTTGTACAGTGTCATTGTACAAAATCCATGTATTGTTTTCTACTTTTCTACATCGTTCGTTTTTCACCTATTTTTCCTCTACCTATATAATTATTAGGTAGAATTAGGTATAATGTTCTTGTCATTTTTTTTTTAGTTTCATATAATCATATGTTTAATCTAATTTTATTATTATAATTATATATAATTATATTTTATTATTATAATTATATATAATATATAAATATATAAATAAATATATAATTATATATATATATATATATTAAAATTTATTAAAATTCAAATAAAAAAAATAATTATAAATAATTAATATTTACTATAACGTAATTAACTTAATATAACTAATATCTAACTAATATAACATAAACATATATATTATTAACATATCAACAATATACAACATAACATATATATATATATATAATAAATATAATAAATAAAAAATATAATAAATAAAAATGAATATAATTAATATTATTAATATTTAATATTAATAATAATATATAATGTTTATATAAATAAAATATATTAATAATAAATATAATGATTAATAAAATAATCATTAATAATAAAGAAAAAATTTAAAATAAATAAATATCAAAGAAGAAGGAGGATTTAAAATGCGAGATATAAAAACATATCTCTCCACGGCACCTGTGCTAACCACTCTATGGTTTGGGTCTTTAGCGGGTCTATTGATAGAAATTAATCGTTTATTTCCAGATGCCTTGTCATTCCCTTTTTTTTAATTCTAATTGAATTCTTGTCTTGTATTGATATGTGAAGAAATGAAGAAGATTTGAGATACCATTCCACGTAACATGGCTTCAATTTCGATCCCCTTTTCTTTAGGATAGGAAAAAAAAGTGTATCGAACCTCAGTCAAAATACAGTGAATCTACGATATAACGATATAATTTGGGATAAAAGAAATAGAAATGTGGATTAGGAATTAGGATAGGAAAGGAATAATTCCTAGTTAGAAAAAATTGTATTACTTAATTATTCTTAATTATTACTATATTTAATTATATTTAATATTCTTATATTAATGAACTTCTATTAATGAATATGATTCTCTTTCTTTATTGTTATAGTAATTCATAGTAATTAGATTTTAGATTATAGTACTTCGAAGTCATTCGACTTCTAATAATAATAATAAAAATATTTTAAAATTCCATCTCTAGTTAGTAAATATAGATATAGATTTTTTATTTTATTTTTTTTTTTTCGGATAAAAAACAAAAATGAGGAGAGTTCAAAAGTGAAGTCGATCCAAAATGAAAAGGAGGTTCATGGCCAAGGGTAAAGATATCAGAATTATAGTGATTTTGGAATGTACCAGTTGTGTTCGAAAGGGTGTCAATAAAGAATCGCCGGGCATTTCTAGATATATTACTCAAAAGAATCGACACAATACACCCAATCGATTAGAATTGAGAAAATTTTGTCGCTATTGTCAAAAATATATGATTCATGGGGAAATAAAGAAATAGATGGAACAGAATGCATGTGTGATTTTTCCAAGGAGCGGGAAGAGTAAGAACTTGACATCTTCACACAGATAATACAAACCAAATCCTATTTTGGTCGGATCTTAAATGAATAAAAAAAAGTAGAATTGTATTTTCTATATTATTTTATTTTTATTTATATTATAATTATATATAAGATATAAGTATAAGAAATAAACAAACAAGGAATAAGCAAACCATGGATAAATACAAACAACCTTTTCGTAAATACAAGCGATCTTTTCGTAGGCGTTTACCCTCAATTGGATCGGGGGATCGAATCGATTATAGAAACATGAGTTTAATTAGTCGATTTATTAGTGAACAAGGAAAAATCTTATCTAGACGGATGAATAGGTTGACCTTGAAACAACAACGATTAATTACTATTGCTATAAAACAAGCTCGTATTTTATCTTCGTTACCTTTTCGTAATAATGAGAAACAATTGGAGAGAGGGGAGTCGATCCCTAGAACTACTGGTCCTAGAACCAAAAATAAATAGACATACTCCTCAAAACTCCAATAGGAACTCAAGCTCAGATTAATGTTTTGCTCGAAAAACCTAGAATCCCGAGTTGATTCTTGTGTTATAAAATGTTATAAAAAAGGAAAAATGGGTAATAAATTTGTTTTTTATTGAAAGATGCTCGTTTATTTCAAATCTTAATTTATTTTTCTTCTATCTTCCCGGAGAATGGACTCCGGGAAATTCTGTTTCAATCATTCTTGTTTCCTGTATAGTATATTCTTATATTCTATTAAGATTCTTTATTCCTTTATTTGTATTTGATTGATTAATCATTTTATTTGAAATCATATCAAAACAAATCTTATTTGATAGGGCTATTTGCGCAAGTATTTTACGATTCAGAAGCAATTGTTTCTTGTACAGATTGTGTATGAATCTACTATAGCTATAGGATACCCTATTCTCACGAGTTACTGCATTTATCCGAGTGATCCACAAACGACGAAAATCTCTCTTTTTCCTGCTCCTATCTCGATGAGAGGAAACCAAAGCTCTCATTCTTTGTTGAGTACTCGTTCGAGTAAGTCTTGAATGAGCCCCTATAAAGGTTGATGCAAATAAACAAATTTTTTTTCGACGTCTTCGAGCTGTATATCCCCGTTTAACTCTGGTCATTAAATCAAATGAAACTTTCTTGAATAACTAATGGATTTCTCTTCTTTCAGTTATCCTTTTCCTCCGGTCGATTAATAACAAAACGGATTCTTCCGATATATAAAATATAAATTCCAATGGCTTTTGCTACTATGACCTTCCCGACCACAATTTTTACTTCCAGGTATCTCGCCTGGAAATAAGAAATTCTACTGCTGCTAAATAGTGGGTTTCCTCGTTTCTATGGCAACTTTTGAAACGGTGAGGTCCTCTCTATACACCGGAGCCTCTTCTTTCATTTCATCGAATTTTATTGTGAACTTGTATAGTTCACACTCTTTGGCTCTACCCCATCCTTTTTTCAATTAGAATTATTTTTTTTTTTTTTTTTTTTTATTCTAATTATAATTAGAAAGTAATAGTCCTTTTCACAAAAAAGCTATCCATACAGTGACGGCATTTAATTCTGTCAAAGTGAAAGTTGGCTAGGTAGCTGACCCTGTTAGTCCGTTTTTTTTTTAAAGAATAAGAATAGGAGCATAACTCTTTTGCTTCGTATAAGACTATTTCCTCCGCTTAATGGATAACTATTTGCTACCAATGGAGAATTGCTTCTCATCTAAAACGGAGTGATTGGATTTGCACCAATAGAAACCATAAATTACATTACATAACATAATAGGTAAATGATAGATCCTCATTTTTAGATAGTCATTTAGATAGTAAATTAAATGGCGGTCTTTCACTCTATTTATCCTATTCATTGGTAGTGTTCATTGATACTGGAAAGATTTTTTTCATTTCTTCAAACTCATGATCTGAACTGAACGAGTCGCACATACACCCTAGTACATGTTCCTCGACGCTGAGGACATCCTCGAAGAGCGGGAGATTTCGTGACATTTCTTATTGGCTGTCTTGCGTTTCTAATAAGTTGTTTAATGGTTGGCATGTCGTGTCTATATAATCTCATTCTAGATAGAATAGAGTGGGTTGGCTTAGATCGATCTTAACCTGATGGTTGATGATTATGAAAGATTTCTATTCACTATCAAAATCACGGAAAATTATAATTTTGAAATGGAATTCTATATTTATATAAAATACCCAGTATTCTCATTTTCGACCGCTACAAGATCAACGATGCCATGAGCTTGGGCTTCTGTTGCTGACATAAAAACATCCCTTTCCATGTCTTCGGATATAACCCATAAAGGGTTGCCCGTTCTTTGTACATAAACTTTTGTGAGGGTTTCGCGAAGCTTCAACAGTTCCTCTGCTTCTAGGATAAATTCCCCTGCTTGTGCCTCATAAAAAGAGCTAGCAGGTTGGTGAATCATAACCCTGATGATATTGATATAACATCATGAACGGTTCTTCTATGCGTATCTCGCACGATTTGATTAAAGTAAGGGGGAATCAAAATAACAAGAAGAAATTAAACAACCGTACGGGCATCCTTTGTACATTGCATACGGCTCTGCAATGGAATTTATTTTTTCTTCCTTTCCTTTTTCAATAGAATTTTTTCTATCAAAAAGAAGAAATATAACTCATACGATCCAAATGTTTAGATGATCCATTTACCACCCTTCCTTTCATAGTAGTAAAAAAAAATACTATGATGGTTCTGTTGCTTTATTTTACTTTATTTTATATATATATATAATTTATCTATTTATCTTGTCTGTGGTTTAGCAATCCCAAAGTTTCTTTTTGATACGATCCAATAAGGATAAAATAAATTTTTCCATTTTTTTTTACTCTTTCTCTGATAACATAAAGATAAGAAAGAGACTTCTGGTGTGGAAGAAAAATGGTTTGTGACGCTGAAATTAACTCTTGACACATAGGATCAAGATAAAATTGGTAATAACCCTTCTTTTTCATACTATTATCTCAATACAAAATATCATGTTAGGAAAAAACAATAATGGTTTGCTCATATCGAACTCGAAGTGCCATGCTATTATTACTTATTCTTTTTTTTTTTTTTTTTTTTTATTTGATTCATATTCGATAGGGCGAAGGCATAGTCTTCTTTTTTTTTTTTATAAAAAAACTCATTGGCGCCAAGCGTGAGGGAATGCTAGACGTTTGGTAATCTCTCCTCCGACCAAAATGAAAGATCCCATTGAAGCTGCTAATCCCATGCATATTGTATGTACATCGGGTAACACAAGTTGCATAGTGTCATAAATAGCTATTCCTGGTATTACCCATCCGCCTGGAGAGTTTATAAACAAATAAAGATCCCTAGTAGCATCTTCTATGCTGAGATATACCATGAGACTAACAATTTGATTCGAGATCTCGCTATCAACCTCTTGGCCTAAAAAAAGTAGTCTTTCTCGATGAAGTCGGTTGATTAGGGCAAAATTGTATCCCTGTGGAACCGTACGTGCACCTTTGGATGCATACGGTTCAAAAGATAAAAAGATCAATGTGTCGATTCCAGTCCTATTTCTTTTTTTTTTTTTTTTTTTTTAACATGAGTTTTGGCCTCCTTCCCGTTCCCTATATTCTATAATGTATAAAATGTATAAAAAGTAAAAAAAAAAAAAAAAAAGAATTCTCGTAACTTATTGAACTAACTTCTCATTGATGTATTGTTTCATCGAAATTCAAATCACGATGTAATTTTATTGTTCCTGAATGGGTCCTTTCAATTATTTTAGGTTCTTGTTCTACTCCGGGGGAAGATTTGCCCGAATTATATTTGCGCATATAGGGCAAATGATTTCAGTACTGCTTATTTTTTTTTTTTTTGCAATTCGTTTCATGCCTTTCCCCAAACGATTCCATGTATTCATCATAGTACTTGGTAGACAGTTTGAGATTCTACCTTTTGAGATTATCTCTATAGTAAGGCTAAGAATAGCCTATGATACAAGCGGTAATTATATCGTGTAATCGTATCGTATAGATCGTATAGTATTATATAATATATATAATTATAAATAATATATATAATAATATATATAATAATATATATAATAATTAATAATTAAATTAAATAATTATATTATATTTTATTATATATAATAATTAATAATTAAATTAAATAATTATATTATATTTTATTATTATTATATTTATATTATTATATTATATTTAATATATTTAAATTATTTAAATTTAATATTACTACATTTACATCAATATTTATATTACTACACTTACACTCCCATTCTAGTACTTTACTCTTACC